AGCTAATTTTGAAAAATTTTATGTGGACAAACACAGAACTCAAAATTTTGGATTATAAAGAGAAAACCGCAGAAGAAAGTGAAAAAAAAAAGAAAGAGGATAAAAAAGAGGAAGCAAAAAGAAATGAGAAAGTACGTATAGAAATAGCGGAAGCCTGGGATAGTATTTTACTTGCTCAAGCAATAAGAGGTTTTTTGTTAATCACCCAATCGATTCTTAGAAAATATATTATATTACCTTCATTGATAATAGTTAAAAATACCGCCCGTATGCTATTGTTTCAATTTCCCGAATGGTCCGAAGATTTTAAAGATTGGAATCGCGAAATGTATGTTAAATGCACCTATAATGGCGTTCAATTATCAGAAAAAGAATTTCCAAAAAACTGGTTAACAGACGGTATTCAGATTAAGATCCTATTTCCTTTTCGTCTGAAACCTTGGCACAGATCTAACCCACCAGCCCCTTATAACGATCCAACGAAAAAGAAAGGCTCAAAAAATTCTTTTTGCTTTTTAACAGTTTTTGGAATGGAAGCTGAATTCCCCTTTGGTTCTCCCAGAAAACAACTTTCATTTTTTGAACCCATTTTAAAAGAACTCAAAAGAAAAATTCGAAAATTAAACAAGAAATGCTTTCGAATTCTAAGAATTCTTAAAGAAAAAACAAAATTGTTTCTAAATGTTTCAAAAAAAACAAAAAAATGGGGTATTAAAAGGATTCTCTTTTTTAAAGAAATAAAAAAGGAACTCTCAAAAATAAATCCAATTCTATTATTTGGATTGAGAAAAAGAAAAGTATATGAATTGAGTAAAACTAAAAAAGATTCGATAATCAGTAATCTGATGATTCATGAATTGTCCAGTGAAACTATACCCCAAAATTGGACAAATTCTTCATTGACAGAAAAAAAAATGCAGGATCTAACTGATAGAACAAACACAATCATAAATCAAATAGAAAAAATTACAAATGAAAAAAGGAACGTATTTCTAATCCCGGATCGAAATATTAATTCTAACAAAATAAATGATGATGATAAAAGGTTGGAATCAAAAAAAAATATTGCGCCGATATTAAAAAGAAAAAATGCTCGACTAATACGCAAATCGCATTATTTTCTAAAAATTTTCATTGAAAGGATATACATAGATATCTTTCTATGGATCATTAATATTCCTAGGATCAATACACAGCCATTTGTTGAATCAATAAAACAAATTTTTAATAAATACATTACCAATAATGAAACAAATCAAGAAAAAATTGATAAACCAAATCAAAGTTTAATTCACTTTATTTCAAATATAAAAAGGGCACTTTATATTATGAATATTAGTAATAAGAACTCAAATACTTTTTTTGACTTATCCTACTTTTCACAAGCTTATGTATTTTACAAACTCTCACAAACCAAATTTATTAATTTCGATTTTTATAAGTTCAAACCTGTCTTTCAATATAATGGAGCAGCCCCTTTTATTAAAAATGAAAAAAAGGGTTATTTTGTTGGAAGACAAGAACTTTGTCATTCTCAATTAAAACATAAGAATCGTCATAATTCTGGAATAAAAATAAATCAATGGACAAATTGGTTAAGCAATCATTATCAATATCATATATCTCAGATTAGGTGGTCTAGATTAGTACCTCAAAAATGGAGAAATAGATTCAATCAATACTGTATAAATCAAAATAAGGATTTATGCAACCCATCTAAAAAAACGAAATTTATGCACTACGAAAACGAAAATTTTAAAAAACAATATAGATATGATCTGTTAGCATATAAATCTATTAATTCTGAAGATACGAAGTACTCTTCAATTTATGAATCGTCCTTACACGTAAAAAATAATCAAGAGGTTTTTTCGAATTTCAACACAACTAAACGAAAATCTTTTTATATGATAGAAGGTATTCCTATCAATAATGATCTAGTACAAGATGATATTAAAAATATGGAGAAAACTCTCGATAGAAAATATTTTGATTGGAGAATTATCCGTTTTTGTCTTAGAAAGAGAATCGATATCAAAGCTTGGATCAATATGGATATTGACCCAAACAGTAATAAAAAATCTACTAAAACTAAACTTACTAATTATCAAACAATTGATAAAATAAAAAAGAAAAATACGTTTTATCTCGCGATTCATCAAGAAATCAATCTATCCAACAAAAAAACTTTTTTGGATTGGATGGGAATGAATGAAGAAATACTAAATCGTCCCATATCAAATCTTGAACGTTGGTTCTTCCCCGAATTTTTGATCTTTTATAATTTGTATAAAACGAAACCGTGGGTTATACCAATAAAATTACTTCTTTTCGATTCTAATATACATGAAAACAATACTGATATTGAAAACAAAAGTATCGTCAGAAATAAAAAAAGAGATCCTTTTATATCACTATCCTCCAATGAAAAACAATCTATTGAATTAAAAAAACGAAATAAAGGGCAAAAAGAATCTGCGGGCCAAGCAAACCTTGAATCGGCTCTTTCAAACCAAGAAAAAGATGTTGAAGAAGATTATACGGGATCGGACATGAAAAAACAGAAAAATAAAAAGCAATACAAGAACAATACAAAAGCGGAGTTTGATTTCTTACTAAAAAGGTATTTTCATTTTCAATTGCGATGGGATGATATTTTAAATAAAAAAATAATCAATAATATCAAAGTATATTGTCTCCTGCTTAGACTCATAAATCCACGAGAAATAACTATATCATCTATTCAAAGGGGAGAAATGAATCTTGATATTCTGATGATTCAGAAAAATTTAACTCTTACAGAATTGATCAAAAGAGGGATTTTGATTATTGAACCAATTCATCTATCTATAAAAAATAATGAGCAATTTCTTATGTATCAAACCATTGGTATTTCATTGGTTCAGCAAAGTAAACACAAAATCAATCAAAACTACCGAGAAAAAACCCGTGTCGATAAGAATTCTGATGAAGTCATTACAAAATATAAAAAGATGACTGGAAATAGAGATAAAAATCATTATGATTTGTTTGTTCCTGAAAATCTTCTATCACCTAGATTTCGAAGAGAATTTAGAATTCTAATTTGTTTAAATTCTAGGAATAGAAAGGATATGCATAAAAATTCAGCATTGGGGAATGAAAATAAGGTAAACAGTCCGGTTTTGGATAAAAGCAAAGGATATAAAAAGAAACTTATTAAATTAAAGTTAGTTCTGTGGCCCAAGTATCGATTAGAAGATTTAGCTTGTATGAATCGGTATTGGTTTGATAGCAATAACGGCAGTCGTTTTAGTATGGTAAGGATACATATGTATCCGCGATTGAAAATTCATTACTAGTACATTTTTGCTATCTTTCCCATATCGCAGCGGGTCTATGACGACAAAGAGGTGCACACTTTCATTGTCTTACATTCCATTCTGATACATGCAATTCAATGCCATATCAATTCGATCTAGAAATGAATCACTAAAATCTTCTGATTTTAGGATTAAGTTTTTGGCTTTTTTGAGTCCGGAAAACAACCATCCTTTTGTATACCCTTTCAAATAGAATTTCAAAATCACAATAGGATTGATTTCATTTGATTTAAGTTTATTAAATCAAATTGAAAATTAGAAGTAAATTAAGATTTAAGATTCTTGTATATATCAAACTAAAACAAGTGACATTATTATTACTGATCAATAAAGATATCTATCAATAAAAATATCTTAAAATAAAGAGGGGTTTCCTTTTATGGTAAAAAATTCATTCATCTCAGTTATTTCACAAGAAGAAAAAGAAGAAAACAAGGGTTCTGTTGAATTTCAAATATTTAGTTTCACCAACAGGATACGAAGACTTACTTCCCATTTACAATTACACAAAAAAGACTATTTATCTCAGAGAGGTCTACGTAAAATTCTGGGAAAACGCCAACGACTGCTATCTTATTTGTCAAAGAAAAATAAAATAGGTTATAAAGAATTAATTAATCAGTTGGGTATTCGGGAATCAAAAACTCGTTAATTTGACGAGACCTTTTGAATTATTTGATTTATTAGATCTTGAATTTGAATGAACCTTTTTTTTTTTGTTTTCAGCAATTCATGAAAGAATGAATTAAGGAAAAACCTATGAATATACCAGCTACAAGAAAAGACCTCATGGCAGTCAGTATGGGTCCCCACCATCCATCAATGCATGGTGTTCTTCGACTTATCATTACTCTAGATGGTGAAGATGTTATTGACTGTGAACCAATATTGGGTTACTTACACCGAGGGATGGAAAAAATTGCGGAAAACCGAACAATTATACAATATTTGCCTTATGTAACACGTTGGGATTATTTAGCTACTATGTTCACAGAAGCAATAACGGTAAACGGACCTGAACAGCTGGGAAATATTCAAGTACCTAAAAGAGCCAGCTATATCCGAATAATTATGTTGGAGTTGAGTCGTATAGCTTCTCATCTGTTATGGCTCGGTCCTTTTATGGCAGATATTGGTGCACAGACTCCTTTTTTCTATATTTTTAGAGAAAGAGAATTAGTATATGATCTATTTGAAGCTGCCACCGGTATGAGAATGATGCATAATTATTTTCGAATCGGCGGGGTAGCGGCTGATCTCCCTCATGGCTGGATAGATAAATGTTTAGATTTCTGCGATTATTTTTTAATAAGGGTTGCTGAATATCAACAACTTATTACACGCAATCCTATTTTTTTAGAGCGAGTCGAGGGGGTAGGCATTATTGGTCGAGAGGAAGTAATAAATTGGGGTTTATCGGGACCAATGCTGCGAGCGTCCGGAATACAATGGGATCTTCGTAAAGTTGATCAGTATGAGTGTTATGACGAATTTGATTGGGAAGTACAGTGGCAAAAAGAGGGGGATTCATTGGCTCGTTATCTAGTCCGAATTGGTGAAATGACGGAATCTATAAAAATTATTCAACAGGCTCTCGAAGGCGTTCCGGGGGGGCCATATGAGAATTTAGAAATCCGATACTTTGATAGAGAAAAGAATCCAGAATGGAATGATTTTGAATATCGCTTTATTAGTAAAAAACCTTCTCCTACATTTGAATTGCCGAAACAAGAACTTTATGTGAGAGTCGAAGCCCCAAAAGGGGAATTGGGGATTTTTCTGATAGGGGATCGGAGTGGTTTTCCTTGGAGATGGAAAATTCGACCGCCGGGTTTTATCAATTTGCAAATTCTTCCTCAGTTAGTTAAAAGAATGAAATTGGCTGATATTATGACAATACTAGGTAGTATAGATATCATTATGGGAGAAGTTGATCGTTGAAATGATAATTGATACACCAGAAGTACAAGATATCGATTCGTTTTCTAGATTGGAATTTTTAAAAGGGGTCTATGGAATTATATGGTTACTTATTCCTATTTTGACTCTTGTATTGGGAATCACAATAGGCGTACTGGTAATTGTCTGGTTAGAAAGAGAAATATCCGCGGGAATACAACAACGTATTGGACCTGAATACGCCGGCCCTTTGGGAGTTCTTCAAGCTCTAGCAGATGGTACAAAACTTCTTTTCAAAGAAAATCTTTTTCCATCTAGAGGGGATACTCGTTTATTCAGTATCGGCCCATCCATAGCAGTTATATCAATTTTAGTAAGTTATTTAGTAGTTCCGTTTGGTTATCGCCTTGTTTTAGCGGATCTCAATATTGGTGTTTTTTTATGGATTGCCATTTCAAGCATTGCTCCCATTGGACTTCTTATGTCAGGATACGGGTCAAATAATAAATATTCCTTTTTAGGTGGTCTACGAGCTGCTGCTCAATCGATTAGTTATGAAATACCATTAACTTTATGTGTGTTATCAATAGCTCTACGTGCGATTCGTTGATATATAGACAGAAACCTTTCTCTATTCTTCCTTTCTAGGAAAGCGGTCGAAGGAATTGAGTAGAGTTAGATATCTTTATTTTTTTTTTTTTTTATTCATTATTCGGATTGAAGAATTAAATCAAATAGTTATATGAGTGAAAGAAAACAGCGTATATCTAATATATAAATTAGATAATTTATCTAATTTAGAATAGAATATATAAATTCGCAGTAAAAATATTGAGTCTCATTTTCCATGTATACGAATTAAAGAGTTAAGCGGAAATAAACATAAGAAACCGTTTACCCCAAGATTAGTTGATTAGTCATCCTGACTTGAAGCGGGCGCAAAAGATCCACCATATTGTATCATTTATATGTATTAACATACATGTATTATCATAATGGGGGGTTAACCAAAAATGAGTGGATGGTTAGAAACACCAAGATACGTAACGGATTTATAATGGAAATGAAAATTATGTAAATTATCCAAACCGACATTTTTACATAATATACAAGCAAAGAATACTAATTTGGGCTTACAGTTGGTAGAAATTAGTAGGTAGTACTTCCCAAGGCACGATTCCAATCCAGAGTATGCTCCTATCCACCAATTAAATCCATAACTATTTGGAACGAAAAAATCCTTTATTTTTGAAGCCCTCTTTTTTCAGAAATAGAAAGAAGAATAGAAACGAAAAAAAAAAAAAAATGAGAAAGAAACCCAATTCCAATAAAAAAAATATCTTTTTATCCTTTTCCATAGACATATTCATATATATATATAGAATATGTATCAGAATTCATGAATTAATCTGGAATTCCTTTTCGTAAGTAAAAACGATGGGTTAGTTATATTTCAACAAGAAGTAGTTTATTGAAGAATTAAGTTATTACTCAACAAAGAAGAATTGAAATTATTAAAGAAGGGGTGAGATCAATTCAGAAGTAGTTTATTTGTAATTTATTAAAGTAATTATTAAAATAAAAATTCGATAAAACGAATAATTATAACAGACAGAATTCAATGGGTCTAATTTTGGACCGTTCAATAAAGTTTCACCTTATCCATCCTACAAACATATCAAAATAAAATAACCCGGTCCTTAGATTTATTTATGGCCTTCAAGGAGCCGTATGAGGTGAAAATCTCATGTACGGTTCTGTAATAGCGGTGGTAACAGTGATGGTATCACCGACTATGATTATCTAACAGTCCAAGTACAATTGATATAGTTGAGGCACAATCAAAATACGGTTTTTGGGGGTGGAATTTGTGGCGTCAGCCTATAGGGTTTATCATTTTTCTCATCTCTTCCCTAGCAGAATGTGAGAGATTACCTTTTGATTTACCAGAAGCAGAAGAAGAGTTAGTAGCAGGTTATCAAACCGAATACTCGGGTATCAAATTTGGTTTATTTTATGTTGCTTCCTATCTAAACCTATTAGTTTCTTCATTATTTGTAACAGTTCTTTACTTGGGGGGTTGGAATATCTCTATTCCCGACATATATGTTTCTGGTTTTTTTGAAATAAATAAACTGGGTGGAGTCTTTGAAGCGACAATTGGTATCTTTATTACATTAACTAAAACTTATTTGTTCTTATTCATTCCTATCACAACAAGATGGACGTTGCCGAGGCTAAGAATGGACCAACTATTAAATCTTGGCTGGAAATTTCTTTTACCGATCGCTCTTGGTAATCTATTATTAACAACCTCTTCCCAACTCTTTTCGCTGTAAGGGAATATTCTATATTCCCAATTTGTTTCAAACAAGAGAAATAAACAAACATAAAATTATTCATATATTCACGATATGTTTTCTATGGTAACTGGGTTCATGAATTATGGTCAACAAACAGTACGGGCTGCAAGGTACATTGGTCAAAGTTTCATGATTACTTTATCTCACGCAAATCGTTTACCCGTCACTATTCAATATCCTTATGAAAAATTAATCGCCGCGGAGCGTTTCCGTGGTCGAATTCATTTTGAATTTGATAAATGTATTGCTTGTGAAGTGTGTGTTCGTGTATGTCCTATAGATCTACCGGTTGTTGATTGGAAATTGGAAACAGATATTAGAAAGAAACGATTACTTAATTACAGTATTGATTTCGGAATCTGTATATTTTGTGGTAATTGTGTTGAGTATTGTCCAACAAATTGTTTAGCAATGACTGAGGAATATGAACTTTCTACTTATGATCGTCACGAATTAAATTATAATCAAATTGCTTTGGGTCGTTTACCAATGTCAGTAATTGACGATTATACAATTCGAACAATTTTTAATTCGCCTCAAATAAAAAATAAGTAAATCTCTTGATTAAAGAATAATTTCCAATTACTTTAACAATACTAGAGTTACTTTTTGATCTTAATTTAAAGAAATAAAGGTTCTTTCTTTTTGTTTGGTCAATAACTACAAATTCCAACTGTTGATTGGTTGATAAGAATCGAGTCTTCATTTGGATTGAAAATCTATTAATTAATATATCGGTATATATGTTAAAATACAAAATTTTGGATTAGAACTATTCCTTCAGATAAAGAATAAAATTAGCCCACTAATTGTACCTACATTTAGTCACATTTCTTAGGATTTAATTAGGAGTTTGTTAAAAATTATAAAACCAAAATTTTCTGGTCGGGTCTCAATAAGGTCATGAAAAACATTTCGATTTATTTATCTCTTATTTTACATATAATGGATTTGCCCGGACCAATACATGATTTTCTTTTAGTCTTTCTGGGATCGGGTCTTATACTAGCAGCTATCGGTGTGGTATTATTTACCAACCCGATTTATTCTGCTTTTTCATTGGGACTGGTTCTTGTTTGTATATCCTTATTCTATATTCTATTAAACTCCTATTTTGTAGCTGCCGCACAACTTCTTATTTACGTGGGAGCTATAAATGTTTTAATTGTATTTGCTGTGATGTTCATGAATGGTTCAGAATCTTACAAAGATTTTAATCTTTGGACTGTTGGGGATGGGATTACTTTTCCTGTTTGTACAAGTATTTTTTTTTTACTAATGGTTACTATTACAGATACGTCATGGTACGGGATTGTTTGGACTACAAGATCAAACCAGATTATAGAGCAAGATTTAATAAGTAATAGTCAACAAATTGGAATTCATTTATCAACAGATTTTTTTCTTCCATTTGAATTCATTTCAATAATTCTTTTAGTCGCTTTGATAGGCGCAATTGCTGTAGCGCGGCAGTAATAAATCTCTAGAATTATTAACAGTAACAAAAATGCAACTCTGTTCTGTGTTATTACATTTTTTTTATCTTCAATTTAAAAATTGAATTTCAAATTGGTTATGTCTAAAACTCAAAACCAAAATTCTTTTTTTGAATCTATTACTAATACAATATATTCCTTTGTTCCGGACTTTCTATTCTAATCAATTGAATCTGTTGAATTATTCAGTTCATATTGAAATGAATCAAAATTGATAAGGAGTTAGTCAATGATGCTCGAGCATGTCCTTGTTTTGAGTGCTTATTTATTTTCTATCGGTATCTATGGATTGATAACAAGCCGAAATATGGTTAGAGCCCTTATGTGTCTTGAACTTATACTGAATGCGGTTAATATAAATTTTGTAACATTTTCTGATTTTTTTGATAGCCGGCAATTAAAAGGAAATATTTTCTCAATTTTTGTTATAGCTATTGCCGCCGCTGAAGCAGCTATTGGACCGGCTATTGTTTCGTCAATTTATCGTAACAGAAAATCAACTCGTATCAATCAATCGAATTTGTTGAATTAAGTAGTATTAACCATAGAAACTAGAATATTCATAAATTCGAATTAATATGACCGTACATTTAATGTAAATGTAATCCATGTTTTCGAAAACGTAAGAAATCAAAGTATCTTGGCTCTATCGCACGAGTCGATCCAGAAGTAGATTGCTTAAAAATTTCTGAGAAATTATTGATTCATCTGGTGTTTAAATATATGATTCATTTATAAGGTGACTAGATCGAAAATTTCTGACGTTCAAAAATTTATAGATCCAATGTCACATTCAGTAAAGATTTATGATACGTGTATAGGTTGTACTCAATGTGTGCGAGCCTGCCCAACCGATGTATTGGAAATGATACCTTGGGACGGATGTAAAGCTAAGCAAATCGCTTCTGCTCCAAGAACAGAAGACTGTGTTGGTTGTAAGAGATGTGAATCCGCTTGTCCAACGGATTTCTTGAGTGTTCGCGTTTATTTATGGCATGAAACAACTCGAAGTATGGGTCTAGCTTATTAATAGGTTGCTACTCGAATACATTTTATTTTTTTACCTTTACCGACAAAAACCCGAGCTCGAAATAAATTTATTTCGAGCACGGGTTTTTCTGGTCCAAGTTTATTTTGTTTTTACTATGAATAATTTTCCTTGGTTAACGCTAGTTGTAGTTTTCCCAATATTTGCGGGTTCCTTAATTTTCTTTCTTCCTCATAGAGGAAATAAGGTAATAAGGTGGTATACTTTATGTATATGCATAATGGAGCTCCTTCTAACAACCTATGCATTCGGTTATCGTTTCCAATTGGATGATCCGTTAATGCAATTAACGGAGAATTATAAATGGATCAATTTTTTTGATTTTTACTGGAGATTGGGAATAGATGGAATTTCTATAGGACCCATTTTACTGACAGGATTTATCACAACTTTATCGGCTTTAGCGGCTTGGCCCGTTACTCGAGATTCCCGACTATTTCATTTCCTAATGTTAGCAATGTATAGCGGTCAAATAGGACCATTTTCTTCTCAAGACCTTTTACTTTTTTTCATCATGTGGGAGTTAGAATTAATTCCCGTTTATCTGCTTCTATCCATGTGGGGGGGGAAGAAACGTTTGTATTCCGCTACAAAATTTATTTTGTACACTGCTGGAGGTTCTGTTTTTTTATTAATAGGAGTTCTAGGTATTGGTTTATATGGCTCCAATGAACCGACATTAAATTTTGAAACATCAGCTAATCAATCGTATCCCGTAGCCCTGGAAATACTATTCTATATTGGATTTTTTATTGCTTTTGCTGTCAAATTACCGATCATACCCTTACACACATGGTTACCAGACACCCATGGAGAGGCGCATTATAGTACTTGTATGCTTTTAGCCGGAATCTTATTAAAAATGGGAGCGTATGGGCTGGTTCGGATCAATATGGAATTATTACCCCACGCCCATTCGATATTTTCTCCATGGTTGATGATAGTAGGCACAATTCAAATTATCTATGCAGCTTTAACATCTCCTGGTCAGCGTAATTTAAAAAAGAGAATAGCCTATTCCTCTGTATCGCATATGGGTTTCATAATTATAGGAATTGGTTCTATAAGTGATACAGGGCTCAACGGAGCCATTTTACAAATAATTTCGCACGGATTTATTGGCGCTGCGCTTTTTTTCTTAGCTGGAACGAGTTATGATAGAATACGACTTGTTTATCTCGACGAAATGGGCGGAATGGCTATCGCAATTCCAAAAATATTCACGACTTTCAGTATATTATCAATGGCTTCGCTTGCATTACCGGGCATGAGCGGTTTTGTTGCCGAATTGATAGTTTTTTTTGGAATACTTATTAGCCAAAAATACCTTTTAATGACAAAAGTATTAATTACTTTTGTAATGGCGATTGGAATGATATTAACTCCTATTTATTCATTATCTATGTTACGTCAGATGTTCTATGGATACAAGCTTTTTAACGCCCAAAACTCTTATTTTTTTGATTCTGGACCGCGAGAGTTATTTATTTCGATTGCTCTCCTTTTACCTGTAATAGGTATTGGTATTTATCCCGATTTCGTTTTCTCATTATCAGTTGACAAAGTCGAAGCTATTATATCCATTTTTTTTTAGATAGTTTTTGTCAATAACCCCCCCCAAAAAAAAAATCCGATGATTTTTTAATCGGCTTTTAAGTTAAATAAAAAAATTGGAATTCTATTATAACTATATAACCAGATATTCTATAACCAGATATTCTATAACCAGATATTCTATAACCAGATATTCTATAACCAGATATTCTATAACCAGATATTTTTGACATTTTTGAGAACCATTTGAATCAAGTAATGGAAATGAAATGATTCAAATGGTTCTTGGTGGTTTACATGTGGGTTTGATATATATACGTATATTACCCTAGACTTCTAGTTATCAAGTACTTTATTCAATATTCAATTAGATGGTAATGTAAATGAACCATAACTATGCAACCCTATTCCTAATAGATTAACCCCAAAATAGCATATCCAAATTATAAGAAAGCCCATTGAGGCCACAATTGCAGAATTTACACTTTCAAAATTTTTATTTGTTCGAATATGTAAATAACTAGCAAATATGATCCAAGTAATAAATGCCCAAGTCTCTTTTGGGTCCCAATTCCAATAGGATCCCCACGCTTCATTAGCCCATACTGCTCCCGAAAGAATGCCTACGGTTAAAAGGATAAACCCTAAACTAATAATACGATAACTCCACCGATCCAATTGTTTAATTAATTGATATCTGTAATAATTCTGAGAATAAATCAAAGAAGTATTTTGTAACACACTGTTTCTTTCATTCACGTATTGAATCTCACCAAAGGAAAAGGATTCAATTAATAAATTTTTGTTTTTACTAAAAATCCTTATGAATTTTCGAAATGTAATGACTAGAAGAGCTAGTGATAATAATGATCCACACAAAAGAGCTGCATAGCCTAATACCATCATACTTACGTGCATCATTAACCAATGGGATTGGAGAGCCGGTACTAATATTGCGGATTGATGCATTTCAGTTAAAAGACCTGAAGTAGCGAAACCCTGGGTAAAAATAACACTTGGCGCTGTTATTGCGCTAAAATGGGTTTTCTGTTTTTTAAAATACGGAATCATATGAATAATGGAAAAACCCCACGAAAGAAAAATTAATGATTCATATAAATCACTGAATGGTAAATGCCCCAAAAAAATCCAACGAGTAACTAATAATCCTGTTATGCAGAAAAAAGCAGCTATCATCCCCTTTTCGGATGAATCATATAGTCCTACGATTTCATCGACAAATAAAATTATCAAATGAATTGTAATTACAATTAAAATGATCGAAAAGGAGATATGAGTTAATATATGCTCTAAAGTTGAAAATATCATAAAATTTTTTAAAAGGGGCCTCAATTATAGGAATTGAAATAGGGAATTGAATTCATTATAGGGCTTACTCTTTTAGAATAAAGGCATGCCGCCACTCGGACTCGAACCGAGATGCTCTAGCACTGCTTCCTAAGAGCAGCGTGTCTACCGATTTCACCATAGCGGCTTATTCGAAATCATAATAACCTATTTGTAGTCAATCGTCGAGATTCAGGGGGTTAATTCAATATTTTTTTGAAACATTAAAATTGATGACTAAAAATTTGTTTCAAAATTAGGCATTTAATCTAAACGGTTTCGTTAATAATATTAATTGTTGTTATAATCTTATTATTTTGTTGAGTATTTATTTTAGGGTATCCATTTTTAAACTTAACTAACAACGGGGTTTTTCGTTTCGTAGTTTATTACTTTATGTTATGGTCTCCTGAAAATAAAACGGAACATTTGTAACTACATAATTTTGACTTCAATCCATGGATAGAACTAAAAAGAAATTTAGTATCGAATCAAGTCGATGGGGAGAGTAAGAATCCCCATCGTGAAAAACATAAAACATACCAAAACAAAAGGTGAACCATTGTGCTTGCGTTTATTCTTTTTTCAAACAAAAGAATACCATTCATTTTTTGAATTCAGTAGAAAACCGAATTATTATTTTTTCCTAAAAAATAACAAAGTAAAACCAATTGCATTTTATATTGTTATTGATCAGGTTAAAATAATAGAGAATGGAAATAATTTTTTTTAATAAAAAAAAAACTTAATAAATAAATTATAACAAAAGTTTAGACTATTTTTTGAATTAGACCGATTGACATTATTTAGTCTATTGGTTGATTATTTATTTGTCACACAAAAAAAACTTTTTGAGCTACCGGTAGAAAGAGATTTTGCTAACGAAAAAGCTTTCAATGCTGCCCAATACCCTTTCCTTTTCCAAATATTTTTACGAATACGTTTTTTTGAACTCGAGGTGCGCTTTTTTGGAACTGCCATTTGAAAATGATAATTGGTTCATAAGTTGGATGTGAAAGACATTTATTGTTCAAAATCAATTGTTCTTTACTATATCTCTATCTCTAGCTAGCTATTTTCTAAATTTCCCAAGGCGTATGGAAAAATTGTCTAAAATATTACTAAGAACAATAAGATCTAATATGCCAAAGCGAATAGATTGAAGTGAAGTTGCTAAAAAATACCAAAAAAATGGGGGCGATTCGTTGCTTTTTATTTTTGCCATGTTACAGTCTTACATGTAATAAAATACATTAAAAGGTTTAAAAATTCAGTCCCTCTCCTGCTAAAAAAAAACTGTAATAATTTTGATTTTTCTATTATATTAATAAAATGGGTCAAGTTCGAAGAAAGAGTACACTTAATTGAAATTTTCAAACTCGAATGAGCCTAAGCCTCGTAGTTACTTGAATATACAAAATATTTTCAAAAAAAAAAACTATTTTTTTGCCCCTCCCTTTTTATTTTCTATAAAAAAAAAGGTGTGGAGCGTTTCCTACAAATAGTTTTTATTACAATTGTAATGGAAGACAATCAATTTGTTCTAAAAAAATTCGTTAATGATTGAGAATAACTGGATAAAACTGCAATAAATAATAAATAGATTTTCCTTTATGGCAAATAGGTTTTATGAGTCAAGTTATGGGCCCTATGATTCATATGATTCATAAAAGCTATTAAATACTTTTTTGCTGTCATTATTTATCCTTGCTCTATAGATATAAACAAATTATTGTAATACGTAATAATTAGAATTAGATCAAAATTTCGATTTTTTGTTTTTATCTTCATAAAATTTTACTTAATAGTTTTAATTTCATATTAACCATTCAATATTAATAATAAACAAAGTACATATTTATTTTTCACTCGTAACTTGTTCATATTATTTGACTAACCCTAACTCTTCATCTTCATTTGAAATATTTGAAGTAGTTTGGAAAGATTCCGAATAATTAAGGCTGGAAAATGTTATTTAAGTTTTATTTTATATATCTTAATTTTTTTTATTAATCGACCGTTTTCAAAAGAAAATAAATAAGAACTGATGAATCAGAAACAATTAATTAAGATAATTTTTTTTATGGAATATACATATCAATATTCATGGATCATACCGTTCATTCCACTTCCAGTTCCTATATTAATAGGAGCGGGACTTCTACTTTTTCCGACCGCAACTAAAAACCTTCGCCGTATGTGGGCTTTTCTGAGTATTGTATTATTAGGTATAGTTATGCTTTTTTCAGCCCAGTTCCTTATTCAGCAACTAAATAACAATTCGGTCTATCAATATGTATGGTCTTGGACCATCCATAATGATTTTTCGTTAGAGTTTGGATGCTTGGTTGATCCACTTACTTCTATTATGTCAATATTAATCACTAGTGTTGGGATTATGGTTCTTATTTATAGTGACAATTATATGTCTCATGATCGAGGATATGTTAGATTTTTTGCTTATATGAGTTTTTCCAATACTTCAATGTTGGGATTAGTTACTAGTTCGAATTTAATACAAATTTATATTTTTTGGGAATTAGTTGGAATGTGTTCTTATCTCTTAATAGGTTTTTGGTTCACTCGACCCAGTGCGGCGAATGCTTGTCAAAAAGCGTTTGTAACTAATCGTGTTGGGGATTTTGGGTTATTATTAGGAATTTTAGGTTTTTATTGGATAACAGGTAGTTTTGAATTTCGGGATTTGTTTGAAATATTCAATAACTTGGTTTATAATAATGAAGTTAATCCTTTATTTGTTACCTTATGTGCTTTCCTATTATTTGCTGGCGCAGTTGCTAAATCGGCCCAATTTCCCCTTCATGTCTGGTTACCCGATGCCATGGAAGGGCCTACCCCTATTTCGGCTCTTATACATGCTGCTACCATGGTAGCAGCAGGAATTTTTCTTGTAGCACGGCTTCTTCCTCTTTTCATAGTTATACCTTACATATTAAACCTAATATCTTTGATAGGTATAATAACATTATTTTTAGGAGCTACTTTAGCTCTTGCTCAAAAAGATATTAAGAGAGGTTTAGCGTATTCTACAATGTCTCAATTGGGTTATATGATGTTAGCTTTAGGTATGGGTTCTTATCGAGCTGCTTTATTTCATTTGATTACTCATGCTTATTCGAAAGCATTGTTGTTTTTAGGATCTGGATCTATTATTCATTCGATGGAAGCTATTGTTGGATATTCTCCAGATAAAAGTCAGAATATGGTTCTTATGGGCGGTTTACGAAAACATGTACCAATTACAAAAACTTCTTTTTTATTAGGTACACTTTCTCTTTGTGGTATTCCACCCCTTGCTTGTTTTTGGTCCAAAGATGAAATTCTTAATGACAGTTGGTTGTATTCACCTATTTTTGCAATAATAGCTTATTCTACGGCAGGATTAACCGCCTTTTATATGTTTCGGATCTATTTACTTACTTTTGAAGGACATTTAAACGTTTATTTTCAAAATTACAGTGGCAAAAAAAGCAGCTCCTTCTATTCAATGTCTCTATGGGGTAAAGCAGGGCCTAAAATTAGGAAAACAAACTTTCGCTTATTCAATTTATTAATGATGAAAAATCAGGAAAGGGCTTCTTTTTTAAACACATATCGAATTGATAGTAATGAAAATGTAAGAAGCCGGGTGCAACCTGTTATTAGTATTACTAATTTTGCCACTAAAAAAACTTTCTCATATCCTCACGAGTCCGACAATACTATGTTATTCCCCATACTTGTATTGGTTTTATTTACGTTATTCGTTGGGGCCGTAGGAATTCCTTTCTTGAATCAGGAAGGAATGGATTTAGATATATTATCGAAGTTCTTAACCCCGTCCATAAACCTTTTACATCAAAATTCAACCCACTCTGTCGATTGGTATGACTTTTTCACAAACGCAATTTTTTCAGTCAGTATAGCTTATTGCGGAATACTTATAGCGTTCGTTTTATATAAGCCTGTTTATTCATCTTTACAAAATTTGACTTTATTTAATTCGTTTGTTAAAAGGGTTCCTAATAAAATCCAACTTTTGGGGGGTAAAATAATAAATGTGATATATGATTGGTCATATAATCGCGGTTACATAGATGTTTTTTATAGAATATCCTTAACTAAGGGTATAAGAAAATTGGCTGAACTAACTCATTTTTTTGATAGACGAGTAATCGATGGAATTACGAATGGAGTAGGTATTGCGAGTTTTTTCGTAGGAGAGGGTTTCAAATATGTAGGGGGCGGTCGAATTTCTTCTTATCTTTTAGTGTATGTATCTTATGTTTTCATTTTTTTAATAATTTTGTATTCTTTTTTTAATTAAATTCTTTTGAAGAATTTTTTTTTTTATTATTCTATATTAAATATATATAGAAATTCTATTATTAAATATTATATATTAAATTATTAAATATTATATACCGTAAG